AATAGTTTATCGGTATGGGCATGGATGTTCTTATTTGGACATCTTGTTTGGGCTACTGGGTTTATGTTCTTAATTTCTTGGCGTGGATATTGGCAGGAATTAATTGAAACTTTAGCATGGGCTCATGAACGCACACCTTTGGCTAATTTGATTCGATGGAGAGATAAACCAGTGGCTCTATCCATTGTGCAAGCGAGATTGGTTGGATTAGCCCACTTTTCTGTAGGTTATATATTCACTTACGCAGCTTTCTTGATTGCCTCTACATCAGGCAAATTTGGTTAATTCATTTTTTTTGAATACGTTTTATCATCGACAATCAAATTTTGTTCGATAGAGAAGGTGGACCACCTTCTTATATTTCCACATCTAGGATTCGACTTGTATCATTGATAATAATAGGAACTGAACCATTATGGCAAGGAAAGGTTTGATTCAGAGGGAGAAGAAGAGGCAGAGATTAGAACAGAAATATCATTTGATTCGTCGATCTTCAAAAAAGGAAATAAAAAAAGTTTCGTCGTTGAGTGATAAATGGGAAATTCATGGAAAATTACAATCCCCACCACGTAATAGTGCACCTACACGTCTTCATCGACGTTGTTTTTCGACCGGAAGACCGAGAGCTAACTATCGAGACTTTGGGTTATCCGGACACATACTTCGTGAAATGGTTCATGCATGTTTGTTACCAGGTGCAACAAGATCAAGTTGGTAAGGATCAAACTATACCTTCCTCTTTCTATTGATCTCTATGATCATCGATCATAGAGAGCCCCCTTTACCATTCTGTATAAATGGGATATTCTATTTGTATGGATATGGTAGAGGGGCACATCCAATCCTCGGTTGTCCATTAGTTCCCATCTCTTCTCTTCAACGCGGGGTAGAGCAGCTTGGTAGCTCGCAAGGCTCATAACCTTGAGGTCACGGGTTCAAATCCTGTCTCCGCAATATCAATCGTTTTTTTGTCAAAAAAAAATTTAGGTCTGACTCTGTTAATGTTAACTAGCCATTAATTTCTATTTCTCTTTTTGGATCGGAGGAAAAGAAGTAGGAAGAGAAGATAGAACCACTACACTATCGTAGTAAACTCTACCGAATTATTTATCCTATTCCATTAATTCACTATAGGCGGATAGCGGGAATCGAACCCGCATCTTCTCCTTGGCAAAGAGAAATTTTACCATTCGACCATATCCGCGTTTTTTGTTCCTGATAAGCCCGTATATGTCTCCACATATATGATATCATGTCTGGATCATTATTGTGCAGGGACGGATACGGATACTATCTTCAGAACGATTCCAATTGTCTAATTAATATATAACATATAAAATATAATATAACAATAGAATTTTTTGTTTATTCAAGAAGTTGGACTTTGACCCCCCAATTTTTTGATTTATTTTCCTTTTCGGGATTTATTTTTATCTTATATTTATTATGTTATGGAATTTTAATGCGTCTCACAAGCCGAAGGGATTCTAGGGGGTCATTTCTTTTTTTGATCTGGAAAATACTGAATTGGTTCAAGAGATAAGAGAATTAAGGATAGCTACTAGAAAGACTAATCCAATCCATAATGATGTACCGGAAAAGACAACATTTTTGTTACTTGACCAACCGTCAGAAGAAGCAAATACAACGGGTACACTAATCAATAAGATTGATGAAGTAGCAATTAATGCAAAAACAGCCAATTGGAAAGCAATAGTCATACTTCTAATCCTCCAAGCTACCAATAAATAAACTATACCATTTGATCCCTCTCTCATACAAAAAAAATTGTAATAAAATACATCATAGAGGGATTTGACCATGAACCCATGGATCCTGTAGGACTTATTACCACTTTATTCGGACATGGAGTCGGGGCCGTTTTTATTTACTTCACAAACATACATGCCGGCTCATGCATCCATATATACAAATATATATATTCACACCCCGGCTGTTTCTACCTACGGATAATGGTGGTATCAACTCATACGACCATGTTGTATTCTGGAGAATACAAATAAAATAAAATGGAGATTGTTTTTCGGAGAGATGGCTGAGTGGTTGATAGCTCCGGTCTTGAAAACCGGTATAGTTCTTTATTCAGAACTATCGAGGGTTCGAATCCCTCTCTCTCCTTTTACTCGTTGAATCTATTTTATTTCTTTATTTGTTATTGGTTTCCCCCGGCTCGGCTAGGAGGGCTAGCCGAGCCAAAAAACAATAGATATAACTGAGTTAAAAAAAGTAATACTTTGAAGTATCACTTGATCCCAATTCTAATACGTATGATGGAATCAAATGGATTCCTACTTCAGGCATTTGATCTTATGTCTCAGTTAAGAGGGGTCATGAAAAGAACAGGTTCCAAATCACGATCAATTCCTTTTTCAAATCCTGCTGCAGCTGCGCGGGCCCTTCCCGCATGCCACAAATGACCCACGAATAGGAAGAATCCTAGAACAAAATGAGAGGTAGCTAACCAACTTCTAGGAGAAAC